CAAATTTTCTTATCCGCCGATTTATTCAATGCTGGAATCAGACCTGCCATTAACGTGGGGATTTCCGTCTCCAGAGTAGGATCTGCCGCTCAAATTAAAGCCATGAAACAAGTAGCCGGCAAACTAAAATTAGAATTGGCACAATTCGCAGAATTAGAAGCCTTTGCACAATTCGCGTCTGATCTCGATAAAGCTACTCAGAATCAATTGGCAAGAGGTCAACGATTACGCGAGTTGCTCAAACAATCTCAATCATCCCCTCTCACGGTGGAAGAACAGGTAATGACTATTTATACTGGAACGAATGGTTATCTTGATTCATTAGAAATTGGACAGGTAAAGAAATTTCTCGTTGAGTTACGGACTTATTTAAAAACGAATAAACCGCAGTTCCAAGAAATCATATCTTCTACCAAGATATTCAATGAGGAAGCAGAAGCCCTTTTGAAAGACGCTATTCAAGAACAAATGGAACGCTTTCTACTTCAGGAACAGGTATAAAGAAATTCCTTTAAATAACTTTCTAATTTTTTAGAAATAATTATTTCTATAATCTAATCTTTTATTTTATTATATATTTTTTATATTAATAATTTTATAGTAATAAAAAATTATTATTAAGAATAAATATATAAATATATAAATAAGTATAAGGGTCTCTTGTTCAAATCATTCAAAATACCTAGTTAGTAGAAAAGAAATATATGGAAATCCGTCGCGTCCAATAGGATTTGAACCTATACTAAAGGTTTAGAAGACCTCTGTCCTATCCATTAGACAATGGACGCTTTTTTCTTAGTTTTGTTTTCACATCTCTTGGTCAGAAAAAAGACCATTGAGAGAATTCCAGGAATTGCGCATTCAATTCAATGATACATTCATTATCATTATATTATGATACATTCATTATCATTATATTAATAATTACATTAAATTAGATTCATTACATGAATAATTATAATTAGATCCTCTATATTATAGATTATTTAATATAGAATTTAAATAATATAATATTTTATAATAGATAAAAACTATAACTTTTACTATTAAACATATTCTAAATATAATATAGAATTTTAGAAATATAGAGAATAAATTAATATATATAATATAGAGATATAAGCGGGTAGCGGGAATCGAACCCGCATCGTTAGCTTGGAAGGCTAGGGGTTATAGTCGACGTTGAGTCATCGTTTTTAACGTCTCTAATTCAAAACCGAACGTGAAACTTTGGTTTCATTCGGCTCCTTTATGAAAGATGGACAAATTTCACATATGTCAGATGTGAACTAAATTACAAAAAAAAGAAAAGAAATTTCGGCCCATAACATCTATGTCAGCTTTTCCGTTTGAATGCATTCAAAACAAAACCCGCTTTATAGATGATCCCTATAGAACAGGGGGGGTTAGAACCACCCTTCTAGTTACTTCGTTCTCTATTTCTATTTGAAAGAATCCTTAGGAAAAGGATTTTGTTTCCACCGAGCTAAAACAATATAATATGTCGATGTCTCTAGTAAACCAAAGCCATTAGTTAATAGCTGTTTTGCTTCAATCTCTTTTAAACAAATCATAAATTGAAGATTTAGTTACGATTAGAAATACTCCCTTCTCTATTTATCCATGGACCCTTTACTCATACTTATTCAATTGGAAATATTGATCCAATTCAAAAACCAATTATGTTTCGTAATTTCATAATCCAATTTTGTTTTTTCCAATTTCTAATTGACTCTTTTGGATACAAATCACGAGAATGTCTATTCTTCCTCGAATCTTTCATTGAGAGGTAAAGGATTAAATCCTTTTAAGAAATAAAGTTTTTGATCGGAATATTAATTAAACCGAAGGACCCCTTAACCATTTAAGGGATTAATAGAACGAATCGCACTTTTACCACTAAACTATACCCGCTACAATGCGATTATTGTATATAAATGGATCTTTTGTCGAACAAAAAAATGGGTCATAATTAAGACGATAGGATCAGAAAAGAATCATGAAAATTAGAGCGTTGACATGCTTTGGCCAAGGAGACTAATGAGATTGGGGAAAGAGGATTTATTTAAATAACTAAAAAAACACGCTTTTTTAGTTATTTAAATGAGATGGATACGTCTCGATAAAAAAAAGGCGTATGCCATAACATAAATTGTGCAAGAATATATGGTTCTATTCTTTTTTATTTTTATTCCAGTAAAGTAAATGGAATAAAAATAAAAAAAAAAAAAGAAAGAATAAAATAATTAAGAAATGACACTCGGATTCTATTCTATTCTGTATGATAGGAATAGAAATTGCCTTTATTATGATTGTTCTTGAAACAAATCATTAATCATTTTTTTTTTCAAATCAAATAAATCATTTTTTTCTATGATTCATTGGAACAAAAACGAAAGACCCGGCCCGGTCAGGCCCGGGGGCCGGGCTGTGGAAGTAAAAGTAAAAAAGGATCTTGCAGACGAAAGCAAAGAGGTACTCTTTTTTTATTATTTATTTAATTTTAATTTATATATTTATTATTACTTTCTATTTACTATTTACTATTTATTAATTCTATAATTTTTTTATATAAGAAATTCATTGCTATATAATTTCTATATAATTTATAGTTTATAGTTTATATAATATATAATATTCTTGGGGCATTAGGTGGTTATATATCTAAATTTATATTCATTGGAATAGTGGAGTTGAGATATCGATTTCGAGCCCTTACTTTACCTAAATGAAATCACTGATTTTTATTTTCTATATTTTTTTTTCTATTTTTCTATGTCTCTATAATTAGATATCTATATAATAGATATATACTGAATAATAAAGAGGTATAAAGAGAGGGCCCTTTTTCAAGCCTTACTGTTTTTGTGTAATATAATCTAGTAATTATCCTTTTTCTTTCAATTTGGGGAGATGGCTGAGTGGACTAAAGCGTCGGATTGCTAATCCGTTGTACGGGTTTTTCGTACCGAGGGTTCGAATCCCTCTCTTTCCGCTTTAGTCAATGACTTGGTATTTTTTCTTTATCTTTCAATTTCTCTTTCAACGAGTCTTTTTTTTTTATTTCATTTTAATTAATAGTTAAAAATGTGGAATAAATAAAATCCTAAGAACATTTTAAAATCAAGCAAGGAAAACAGAAACTTTATTGTTATTTTTTATTCTTCACTCTTCACGTCCAGGATTCCGTCCTGGATCATTAGATAGGAATCCGAAGATAAAGAGAGAAACAAAGAATACCACTACTGTGTAAACAAATAGTTTAAGAGTAAGCATTACACAATCTCCAAGATCATTTTTTTTGGAAAAAAAGATAATAGATTCTCCATTTTTATACCACATACCTTATTTTGACACCACGAAATTATTTTTCTAAATCTATAGAAATAAAAAAGAATTTTCAGAAATTCATTTGTAATAAGGGTCAAGTCTTTCATTACCAAAAGCTTTTTCATACCCGCAATTAGATATTGCGGAGGAATCTACTAGGTTCTTTCACTATAAAAAAGGGTCCGAATGAGGAACTGGGGGGAGCCCAGACTTATTGTGGCGATCCAAGAATTTCATTATTTGAATCGAAGGGTTATACTATAAGACTTATCTGATCTTATGAATTGTTAGAATTTTTTTTTTAAGAATAAATCATGAATTTTTCTAGGACCGTATTAAAGATCTCATCGAAAACTTACAGCAGCTTGCCAAACAAAAGCTAAGAGAAAAAAGAGCAAAGGTATTACTGGCATAAAATCTACGATTGGATTCAAAAAAGCATAAGCCTCGGGCAATTTTGAGAAGAAAAAACTACTTGAAGAAAGAGCAGAATTAAGACAAATACAGATCAAACTAAAGATATTAAGCATAACAAACATTTTTTTCTTTGTTCTTGAAGATAATTGTATTTATTTTGATTGAGTTATTAATATGATGAGTTCTTAATATGAGTTATTATAATCTTATTTTTTTTTTTTTGAATTAACCTAATCAAAAATCCTTCAATTCTCAAATCAAAAGAGAATAGACAAAACCATACTTTCATACAATATCTTAATTGAATTGTATGTAATGATCAATAAATGTCGTTTAATTCTCTATCTAAATGTCTCAAAATCCTAGCAACACTCTAATCTATTCTATATAGATTTGGACTAGAATTGACGAAGAACTACTATCAATATTAGTCTTTATTAATGTCGAATAGAAATCAAAAATGGGGCGTGGCCAAGTGGTAAGGCAACGGGTTTTGGTCCCGGTATTCGGAGGTTCGAATCCTTCCGTCCCAGAGCATACCTATTATATTATATATATCATATCAGAATATAGATTTTCTATTTTATATCAGAATAAAAGAAAGATTGCCCTTTTTTAAACAACCTTATTTTTTTTTTTAAGAGTAGAAGTAGAATAAGATTGGTTATAATCTGATTTTGCTTTCCTATAATGATTGATTCTTATATGAATTATATCTTTTTCAAAAATCAAAAATCGAATCGTGTTCAAATAACACACAGATGTAATTGAATCTATTTGTATACAGGTAAGAGGTAAGATGGGAGCATAGATTAAATCATATTTCTATTTAATAAGTTAGTTCTTCATAAAATAAAAATACGAACCATGATTTAATCTGTACTTGTTTTAATTTACATTTATATAAAATAGTAATAGTTTGGAACACTCTAATAGGATTCTTTTTTTATTTAGGATTCATCATCTTCATAGAATTGACGCAGTAGATAGGAGTTAAACGTCAATGTAAAATACCAATTTCAATATACGCGGCTGTCTGAATTTCATTAAAAAAAATCAAGTTACATACGTAACATATGTCTTTTCTTTGAACCCCGTTTTTAAGTATTTTGTGTTTTCTTTTATGAAAAATTGTAAATATATGATATGTACCAATTGAGACAAAGTGTATTCATACATCTTAGTCGCTTTTCCTTAGGAAATAATTGCAGCTGGATTATTGACTCCAAGTCAAATAAACTACGCAGAAAGGGAGCGAAGGCTTATATATATATGTATTGTTATCGTTCTATTTCTTCTATTTCATTGATTCATTGAAAACTTTATTTTATTTCAATTGAGTTTTGTGACAATAGATTTGTTATCCCTAAATTTTAAATATTTAACTTTACCCTTTAACATAGAATGTTTCTAATTACTTTCAAAGATATTTGTTTAGTCTACCTGATAGGTATGGGGATCCTCTTTTAATTATGATTTATCAAAAAGAATAACAACACAAAGCCTCTATTCTATCAGTCTTTATCCACCACCTCGTGAAAAACAAAAAGAATTTACATTTTTTTTTATGGTTTAATCCGAATATGAATTTTTCTCTATTATTATCAAAATGCGATTTTTACTGTAAAGCCTTATTCAAATAATGTAATGATAGTGAAATAGGAAATTTTTCAATCAATTAAATATTTTTAATAATGTCTTATGAGTCCTTGGTACTCGAAGAAGTGTGAAATTGGTGAATCTATTTTAGCAAGTCACCTCAAGATGCAGATTAAAAAAAAACTTATTTGTGTTATTTATTAGTTCAATTTTTTTATATTCTAATATTTATATTTAGATTATAATTCTAAAGAAAAAATAAAATAATATATTAAAAAAATATTTATTATATTTCTATATATTACTTATTATATATATTATATGGGGTTAAATTTAATTCGTGCTGATACTTCTTGAGAAATTACCCATTCATAAAAGTATGGATTACTATGTACCGAACGAACCAATGATTATTCATGAGTCCATAATGGAATCAATTACATACTGTTTACAGCAACCTACTAGGAAATGTTATGGTAAAACTTCGTTTAAAACGATGTGGTAAAAAGCAACGTGCGACTTGAGGGATATGGTCGTCTGTGGATTCTTACATCCATCATTTTCTTTTTATATTAATTAGATAGGAATGAGGGTGCTCTTGGCTCGACATCGTTTGTTCTGTTTCACTAGAACCCTCCTTTTTGAGGTCGGGGGTTGAGATGTAAATAGTACATGATCTTAATGGAGCTCGAGTAAAAAAAAGTATTGATTCATTTTTTAAGGGAACGGATCTAGGGTTAGTGTTAATTAATAAGTTGAAACAGCTTCGTAAGTATATTTTCCATATAAAAATCGAAAGGATCCAATTTTCAAATTTATAAGTAAAACCTCTTGGAATTGGTAAAACTCTTTCGATTAAAAGTGTATCGCGCGGGAATCAAATCGACCATTTGTATGATTTTTTGATAAAAAGAAATCACAAAAAGGGTATGTTGCTGACGTTTTTTGAAACGATTAAAAATCACCGAAGTAATGTCTAAACCCAATGATTCAAAGAAACGATAAAGAATCCTGGAACAAGGAAATACCACTTTCAGTTGTCTCAATAAATAGATTCTAATTAAGAATCAAAATAGATTCTAAAGACAAAAAAAGGTGCGTGGTTAGAGATCGCTCAATAAACGAAATACCTAAAGTAAAGGGTTTCCTTGGGTTATTGGCGAGTTATCCAACTTGAGTTATGAGGATGCGAATACAAATGATTTTATTTTCTTTTTCGGATAAGAATAAGGAATAATAAAAAGTACTTAACTCATATTTAATTGATTTGATTATTTTATGGATCCATTTGACATTACTAATTAAAAATTTCAAATTCGATCCATAGATATAATTTCGAATTTTCTTGAGCCGTATGAGGAGAAAACCTCTTATACGTTTCTAGGGGGGGGTATTATTCATCTACATCTATCCCAATGGGTGGTTTATCGAATCGTTGCAATTGATGCTCGATGCCGAAGAGAAGGAAGAGCTCTTCGGAAAGTGGGCTTTTATGATCCGCTAAAGAATCAAACCTATTTAAATGTTCCTGCTATTCTATATTTCCTTGAAAGGGGCGCTCAACCTACGGGAACTGTTCATGATATTTCGAAGAAGGCGGGAGTTTTTATGGAACTTTGCCTTAATCAACAGATTAAATTCAATTAATGAATAGAACAAAAGAGGGGGCTTATATAACTTTGTATAACCTTTTATATACTACCGCCCCCCCCTCTTTTGTTCTATTCATACCTATTTATTATTACTACCAAAAAATGTCGTCTTCTATAACGACAAAAATTTATTTTTATTTTAGTGATAGAAATTCATTTAATTTAAGACAGATGAAAAAAGATCAAATGAATAACCGAAGTAGTTGGATTTCTAAATCCAAAATATTTACATTATTGCTAATTCAATACTAGTTGGTTTTTAGTTGAAACTTTCACTTTTTTTATGTTATGAACAAATAAATAAAATATGTTATGAACAAATAAATAAAAAAAAACAAATGGGATTTAAGATTTATTTTTTTTTTTTTTTTTTACTTATATGGATTAAGTAAACCCAAGCATTGCGATACTTTGCTACGAATATTGATTCTTACGCTTACATCCTTTTGTATCCATGTTTATTATCCATATATAGTTAGTGCCAATTCAATACAAGTCATTAGTTTTTTCTTTATTTGTATAATTTATATTTTATTATATTAATTCAATATTTCATTTTTTTTTTATTTTAATTTATGGTTCTCCGCATTGTGTTCTTTTCTTAAGATTTACATTCATATTGACAACAGTGTATCAAACAAATATAATCCGATCATGAATAAATGTATCTATTTCCCTCTGTTCCATCTATGGACTTGGTTTTTTTATTTTACTTTATTTAAATGATGGATTCGTCGGATTTGCTGGGATACGAGAAGCCTTTATTTATTTATTATTTATTTATTTTATTGAAAAAAAAAAAAACGGATAAGATAATAATGGATAAGATAAGATACGAACTAAATCCATGGTAGTACATCAATTTTGACTTAATCTATATCCTTATCTTAATCTAGATTCTTATTTTAGAAGTCAGTGTATTTGCATCTAATATGTTCATTATTTTTTTTATGTTCAGAATCGATTAGCAATATTTTTGCTATTTTACTATTTGGATTTCGGTGTGCAATTAAATCTAATTTTTTATTCCGATTGGATCTACACATTTTTTTTTTGGGGGGGGGGTTGCTAACTCAATGGTAGAGTACTCGGCTTTTAAGTGCGACTGGCAATTTTTACACATTTGTATGAAGCAACGTCTTCGTCGATACTATCTCTAGAGCTTGTAAGACCGCGACTGATCCTCAAAGGAATGAATGGAAAAAGCAGCATGTCGTATCAATGTGGAATTCTGAGAATATTTTATTCTTAGCGGATCGGTTCAAAACTTTGTTTAAATTCTTGACGAAAAAAAAATAAAATGAAATTTTGGGTTAAGTGAATAAATGGATAGAGCCCTATGGCTCCAATTATAGGTAAACAAAAAAAAAGAAACGAGCTTCTGTTCTTAATTTGAACGATTACCCGATCTAATTAAACGTTAAAAATAGATTAGTCCTTGATGCGGGAAATGCTTTTCCCATAAGTGGATCATCGATTTATTTTTAAATCCTAATTATTAGTAGCTATTCTCCATTAGAGTGTGGGGGTAAATGTGTAGAAAAAGCAGTCTATTGATAAAGATAAAAATCCTTTTTTTTCCAAAATCAAAAGAACGATTGGGTTGAACAAATAAAGGATTTCTAACCATCTTGTTATCCTCGAATGAACATAAACCAATTAAATTAGATGGAAAAGGAGAGGCTAAAGAGTCCGTCGATCAGTCTTATCTGGTTCCGGGGTATATATCTATTTATTTCTTACTATAATATCCTGTTTTGACTGTATCGTACTATGTGTCATTTAATAACCCAAAAGAAATCCCTTATCCCCATCTAATTTTAAATGGAGAAATTTCAAGGATATTTAGAACTCGATAGATTTCGGAAACATGACTTCCTATACCCACTTATCTTTCGGGAATATAGTTATGCACTTGCTCATGGTCATGGTTTAAATAGATACATGTTGTTGGAAAATATAGGTTATGATAATAAATCTAGTTTACTGATTGTAAAACGCTTAATTACTACAATGTATCAACAGAATTATTTGATAATTTCTGCTAATGATTCTAAACAAAATCCATTTTTTGGGTACAACAAGAATTTGCATTTTAAAATTCTATCAGAAGGATTTGCAATCATTGTGGAAATTCCATTTTATCTACGATTAATATCTTCTTTAGAAGGGGCGGAAATCGTAAGATTTTACAATTTACGATCCATTCATTCAATATTTCCCTTTTTAGAGGAAAAGTTCCCACATTTAAATTATTCGGCGGATATACTAATACCCTACCCTGCCCATCTGGAAATATTGGTTCAAACCCTTCGTTACCGGGTGAAAGATGCTTCTTATTTGCATTTATTGCGGTTCTTTCTTCATGAGTATTCTAATTGTAACAGTCTTATTATTACAAATAAATCTATTTCCATTTTTTCAAAAAGTAATCCGAGATTCTTTTTATTCCTATATAATTCTTATATATGTGAATACGAATCCATCTTCCTTTTTCTCCGTAACCAATCTTCTCATTTACGATTAACATCTTTTGGAGTCCTTTTTGAACGACTCTGTTTATATAGAAAAATAGAACATTTTGCCGAAGTCTTTGCTAATGATTTTCCGGTCATCCCATGCTTTCTCAAGGATCCTTTCATGCATTATGTTAGATATCAAGGAAAATCAATTCTGGCTTCCAAAGACACACCTCTTCTAATGAATAAATGGAAATCTTACTTTGTCAATTTATGGCAATGTCATTTTGATGTATGGTCTCACGCGGCAAGTATCCGTATAAACCAATTATCCAAGCATTCCCTCGATTTTTTGAGTTACTTTTCAAGTGTTCGACGAAATCCTGCAGTGGTGCGGAATCAAATGCTAGAAAATTCATTTCTACTAAATAATGCTCCCAATAAACTCGATACAATAGTTCCAATTATTCCTCTGATTGGATCATTGGCTAAAGCGAAATTTTGTAACGCAGTAGGGCATCCAATTAGTAAGCTGACTCGGGC